GATCGCAAATCCCAAGTTTGTCTATGAAGAGCTGATCTAATTGTATTAGTTTCTATAATTGATTTCTTCTGTGTAATACTAATGGATAGGGCCTCATTGATAAGTGCTGCAAGATCTCGTGCATTGGAACCCATGGTTATGGACCCGAATCCGTTAGTATGGAACATTTTCTTTTCCAAGTGAAACCCTTTAGTATATGAAAGAATGAAAAAGTGCTTTCGTTGTTGTTGAATAAGAAGCCTTCGTATCTTAATGCATGTATTTAATTTATTCGGAGCTATTAGAGCGGGATCCACTTTTTGGGGAATATGAGTCGAACCAATAACAAGAATATTTCTAGTGGAATATCTTTCACAATCTCTGGAGAGATAGTTCTGTAATAGACCGAAGGATCTGTAATTCACATACAGATCATGAATGTTTGGAATCCATATTATGCAAGGAGACATTGCTCTTGCTAATGCGAATCGAAAGGTGATATCGATATAAAATCCGTATATACTCGGCGGCATATCCATAGTTAGCACATTCGTCATATCTAGCAGCTCCGTATCAAGATCAAGGTCATCATCAATATCGTCACTATCATCAATATCGATATCGTCACGATAATCACTATCGTCACTATCACTATCATCAATAAAAAAACCTTCAGGCTTGTAATACGAATACGGAAAGTTGTTCGGAAATATCGTAATGAAAGGAACATGGGAGTTTGTCGCTAGGTATTTGACCAAATAGGATCGTCCAGTTCCTATAGAACCTATCACTAAAATACCCCTAGAAGGGGATAGGGCTAAACGGAGCGAGAAGGGTTTTCCATGAGATGGGAAATGAAAACTATTAGCCCCACACGGGGTTTGTGAATAAGTGATTGTCTGATAATGAGCAAGGAATATCCGTCTTTCTGCTAAACAGGATCTATTGAACTCATAATTCATTAGATACTTTTTATGAATGTCAACTAAGTATCGTAAGTAAATTGATCCCGGTTGTTCAATCATTTGATAACCAGAGTCATTCTTTGATAAATGATCACTATGAGTCAGACTCAATAGAATTTGATCAATCCTTTTTTCTTTTTCGGTCGTTAAGGTGGAGAACTGAACCAAGAATTCTCTTTCTTCATCATCAACCAAATCACTGTTCGCGACCCAGGATTCTATTTTCTCATCAATCCAATCACCGTTCACCCCTTTTCTTTTTCTTATCAATGAATAGATCTCTTTACTTGTACGACTTAGATGTCTCGTATTTCTCGAAAAAGCGATTCGATTGATGGGATTTTGTATGATACTTCTGAGATCGATGAGATTGATATTCAAATATTTCTTCTTAGAACGTATTGATTTGACCCCATAAGCGGAACCACCAACCAATAGCATGTTGCCACCAGAAGCAGAAACCCGTATTTCTTCCAGAAAATCTCCTAATTGTTCCAGAGCAACTAGAAAGAGATTCTTTAACCAGAAAGAATTCAGTTCAGATTCAGATGTAGGATACCTATCCAAAAGTTTTCGCAACTCAATCATGTATGATGGAATCATCAAAGATTTGATCTTTTCTAACTCTGTCTGTAACTCACTAGAGGCTCGGGAAACAAAGAGAAGATGTATGCGAACGAGATATCCAGCAACAAGAAGAAGGAAAAGGATTGAATAGAGGAACTCCCGAGCATTTGTTAATCTCAGATGTGTCCATATCAATGGAACGGGTGACTCATTATTTCGATGAATCGTTTCTTCGGACAGAAGGAGATTCTGGAAACACTTACTCGAAATCTCACTTATCAGACTCGAAATCTTACTTTTCAGAGTCAGAGTCCATTGTGGAAGAATCTTCTGAGGAATTGGCCATGATATATCTGATACATGCATAATATCTCTCAAAACGGATACAAATTTGTGCCTGCTACTTAGTATCCTTAGTATCGGCAATGGTTCTGAAAAAATCTCTAAAAGGGTGGTGAAATTTAGATATTTCCACCCTGTCGAAGTAAGGAACCATGGCATATATGTTTGGAAGAGATTCCATTTTGAGAGATTGAAAAGAGCACTATCTCGTTGAAAGGTTCTATACATCTGCCCTTTCTCAACGCATTTCTTTAGAGAAAGACTCCGTTTTTTTTTCCTCTTTCCAGATGGGAAATCCTTCTCAGAACATGGAGTGTGAATCAAATCCATGTTTGAATTGAAACTGAGATACTCATGCAAGTTCTTCCCTTCTGAATCAGATAGATTCATATCTGAAAGAGGCTGACAATAAGTTCTTTCAAAATTAACTATTTGTTCCTCTGTTAGAGGTGTTGTATAAATGTCTGCGATCGAGTAAATAGCTCTACGAACGAATGGCTCGGATCGAATTGGAAAATGGAAAAATTTGTACAAGTTATACCTTTCGTCACCACTTTGTGTAAAATCGTTAGGTATAAATATGTCAGATACCTGTGACTCGATTGACAAAATAGTCTCTCTCTCCCCAAAAATATGTTTTTTTTTACCGACGCACGAAGAAAATATTTTGTTGCGAATGAACAAGATAGTGAGGAATTGTCCATATGTAGGATCATAATTATTGATACGGGTCTTTTCCACATAAAAAGGGAATCTTTTGTTACAATAGAACCAGAAGCGATTTGGATCATTCAAGAATCGAAGTGGATTTGCTTTATAAAAAGAAGATATCAATGAACTTCTATGAAATGGTTTCACGGGATTCAGCCAATTGTCTCGATCATGGAATATCATTGATAAATAGGAATCCGTGTTATCAAAGGATTTCCTGCGATTATTTCTAGTATGGAATGAGTCAATCACCCACTTTGGTATCTTTTTGAAGCAAAATGGTAATCTTGTTCCTCCATTGATCAAGGATTTCGGTCTTTTGGAAGTATCATGATCATCCAATAAGAAGGGTTTCAATTTATTCAAATGAACGATTTGAACACCTATTGATTCTAACAACTGATTGCGGAGTTGATCATTCGGACCTTTCAATTCATAGATGTGGATCTCGGACCTATGAATGGGGGTATTCCCGATACTCACAAAGAAAAGGGGAAGTGACTTGGACAAAAAGAGAAGTGACTTGGACAAAAAGAAACGAAGTGACTTGGACAAAAAGAAACGAAGTGACTTAGACAAATCTTGTTTGTCTATAACCTCGGACCAATCAATCGAATATTGATTAATACGTAACCGATCGAACACTACTTGAAAATGGTTCTTCTGTTCAGAAAGGAAATGTTCCTGGAAATTCTTGCTCCCATTGGACCATTTGTATCTATATACATCAGGATCCCGATTCATGGATCTCCCGGTTCGAGAAATAAGAGGATCAAACCATTTCTTCTGACTCTTTTTCAAATTCGATAAATGTTGGTTGATCGTATATTTCATTATAGTTATATGATTCAGAGTATCATTTCCTATTTGATCCCTTTGAATTCCATATTCGAAGTTGTGATCGGATCTATTCATTAAAAAGAATCGATTAGATACATTTCTTATGTACCCATAGATTTGAATCAGATTTCGGATCAATCTATATTGATTGACTGCCTCCATTATGTTGTTGCTAGCAAATACCGCTGTTTTTCGTTTTGGATCTTCCAAATCATTCCCGCAGTAGATCCGGGCCGATTTTTTTCTGATCCTTCGATAAAAAGATTCATTCTCTTCATAAAAAAGAGGAGGTAGAACCAATAAAGATTTCTTTTTCGATTCATCTCTGGAGTTGAATACCTGATTCAAGAATTTTTTTTGATCCAACCCGTAGGAATCAATAGAAAAGGCAAATCTCCTATGATACACCAGATCCGGCTCGGTTATTGATAGAGTGAATAGATCTGCCATTTCTTGAAATCTCTCTTCTGATTCAAAATCGTGGTGTAACGTATATCCCCTTTTGTTCCGGTCATGGAATAGATGAAATAAATCAAAAAATGGATTTTTGTTCAAGAATGAAATAGGATGAATTGAGACGGTATTTTGTAAATACGTAATTATCTTGAATATATCAACCATTTCCTTATTTTCCGCTCGCCTGGAAGGGACAAAAGAAACATCTTGTTTTTTCTTCAAAAATTTCTGATCTCTGGTGGACCTCTCAATAGGATTCGAACCCAGATGAAGTTCTGACCATCTGTCAGAGAAAAAAGAACGAATTGATCTTGTAGGATTCCCAAGAAATTCTTCGATTTCTTCCGGAAGCAGATGATTATTCATCTGCTTCTCACGTTCCGTGAATAGCCGGGACATTGAGGAAGATCCAAAAAGGCATTTCGGGAATTGATCTGATTCTATCTCTGTTCGTTCCGTTTGAAGAAAGGAAGGATCCCAAAGAATCGATCTTTCTTTTAGTTGCTGAATCTCTGTTTGATCGATCAATGTGGGATATTCTGAATCCTCATTTCTAATGGAATCGAAATGATCTATGGATTGATCAGAAGATCCTTTCAATTGGCTAGAATCCCTTACTTGAACGAAAATAGATCTTGATCTTGTGGAATCATATTGAATATTTGACAATACATTCCGTACCTTGCTAAAAAACCGATCCAACCACACATTGTCTAACCAAATCAAATTCTCTCTCGATACGTTCCTCAAAAAATCCGATTCGTGCTCATTCTTCCCCCAACTAACGAAGAGATCTTGGCGGAATTGCCACATATGAAATTGAGCACAATTTTGCAAAGAAATACCCCACTTGTTTCTCGAGAAGAGATGGGAAACATGCTCAATATCATTTGATTGAATAGTTGCCTCAGCTCCTTGTTGTTTGAAGAAACCCTCCCCTTCAATTGGTCTTTTTTCACGAAAAGCAGACATGAGATAAGAAATCAAGTCTTTCCCTAAGATTTCGAATAGCTGTCCCGAATTCAAGTTGATTATGTTTCGCTTCTTCCTCGAAGAAAGACAATCAAACAATTCCCAATCATGGTCCTTGCGGATCGGATCATCCGTATAGGATAAAAAAAGAAACTCCAGATATTTGCT